TGCTCAAGTAATGAGAGGTTTTTTATTAGTAACCCAATCAATTCTTAGAAAATATATTATATTACCTTCATTGATAATAGCTAAAAATATCGTCCGTATACTATTATTTCAATTTCCGGAATGGTATGAGGACTTAAAGGATTGGAATAGAGAAATGCATGTTAAATGTACCTATAACGGCGTTCAATTATCAGAAAAAGAATTTCCAAAAAACTGGTTAACAGACGGCATTCAGATCAAGATCCTATTTCCTTTTCGTCTTAAACCTTGGCACAGATCTAAGTTACGAGCCCCTTATAACGATCCAATGAAAAAGCAAGGTCAAAAAAATGATTTTTGTTTTTTAACAATTTTTGGAATGGAAGCTGAACTACCTTTTGGTTCTCCCAGAAAAAAACTTTCATTTTTTGAACCGATTTTTAAAGAACTCAAAAAAAAAATTAAAAAATTGCAAAAGAAATGTTTTATAATTCTAGGAATTTTTAAAGAACAAACAAAATTTTTTCTAAATGTCTCAAAAAAACCAAAAAAATGGATCATTAAAAACATTCTGTTTATAAAAGAAATAATAAAAGAACTCTCAAAAATAAACCCAATTATATTATTTGGATTGAGAGAAATAGAAGTATATGAATTGAGTGAAATTAAAAAAGATTCAATAATCAGTAATCGGATGATTCAGGAATCGTCCATTCAAATTAGATCTCAGGATTGGACAAATTATTCATTAACAGAAAAAAAAATGCAAGATCTGACTGATAGAATAAACACAATCATAAATCAAATAGAAAAAATTACAAAAGACAAGAAAAAGGGATTTATAACTTCAGATAGAAATTTGAGTTCTAACAAAATAAGTTATGATGATAAAAGATTGGAATCACAAAAAAATATTTGGCAGATATTAAAAAGAAGAACTGCTCGATTAATCCGTAAATCCCATTATTTTATAATATTTTTCATTGAAAAGATATACATAGATATCTTTCTATCTATGATTAATATTCCTAGTATCAATACACAACTTTTTCTTGAATCAAGAAACAAATTTATTAATAAAAACATTAATAGTAATGAAGCAAATCAAGAAAGAATTAATAAAACAAATCAAAGTTTAATTAAATTTATTTCGATTATAAAAGAGTCACTTTCTAATACTAATATTAGTCTTAGTCCAAAAAATTCAAAGACTTTTTTTGACTTATCTTACTTTTCACAAGCATATGTATTTTACAAATTATCCCAAACCCAACTTATTAAGTTAGAGAAATTGAAATCCGTATTTCAATATAATGGAAATAATGGAACCCCCTTTTTTCTTAAGAATGAAATAAAGGATTTTTTTGTTGTAAGACAAGAACTGTTTCATTCCGAATTAAGACCTAAGAATCTTCGCAATTCTGGAATGAATCAATGGACAAATTGGTTAAGGAGTCATTATCAATATCAATGTGATGTATCTCAAATTAAATGGTCTAGAGTAGTACCACAAAAATGGCGAAATATATTGAACTGTATAGCTCAAAATAAAGATTTATATAAAGATTTGTGTGATTTATATGAAAAAGATGAATTAATTCACTACGAAAAAAAAAAAAAAATTGAAACGGATTTATTATTGAATCAAAAGGATAATTTTAAAAAACAATATAGATATGATCTTTTAGCATATAAATCTATAAATTCTGAAACTAAGAAGTACTCTTCAATTTATGGATCACCATTACAAGTAAAAACTAACCAAGATATTTTTTATAATTACAACACACATAAAAAAAAATCATTTAATATGGTAGAAGATGATATTCGAGATATGGATAAAAATACGGATAGAAAATTTTTTGATTGGAGAATTCTCGATTTTTGTCTTAAAACGAAGGTCGATATTGAGGCCTGGATCAATATTGATACTGACACTAAGAGTAATAAATATACTAAGACTAGGGTTAATAAGTATCAAATAATTGATAAAATCAATAATAAGGGTCTTTTTTATCTCACACTTCAGCAAGATCAAAAAATCAACCTATCCAATCAAAAACCCCTTTTGGATTGGATGGGAATGAATGAAGAAATACTAAGTCGTCCCATATCAAATCTGGAACTTTGGTTCTTGCCAGAATTTGTGAGACTTTATAATACGTATAAAATGAAACCGTGGGTTATACCAATTAAATTACTACTTTTTAATTCTAATATAAAAAAAAATGCTAGTGAAAACAAAAGCATCACTGGAAATAAAAAAAGAGATCCTTTTATATCAATATCGTCGAATGAAAAAAAATCTCTTGAATTAGAAAACCGAAATCAAGGAGAAAAAGAATCCACGGGCCAAGCAGATCTTAAATCAGCTCTTTCAAACCAAGAAAAAGATGTTGAAGAAGATTATAAGGGATCGGACATGAAAAAACATAGAAATAAAAAGCAATACAAGATCAATACAAAAGCGGAGTTTGATTTCTTCCTAAAAAGGTATTTGTATTTTCAATTGAGATGGGATGATTCTTTAAATAAAAAAATAATCAATAACATCAACGTATATTGTCTCCTGCTTAGACTGATAAATCCAAGAGAAATTACTATATCCTCTATTCAAAGGGGCGAAATGAGTCTGGATATTTTGACGATTCAGAAAGATGTAACTCTTACAGAATTTATTAAAAGGGGATTTTTGATTATTGAACCAATTCGTCTAGCTATAAAAAATGATGGAAAATTTATTATGTATCAAACCCTCGGTATTTCATTAGTTCATAAAAGTAAACATCAAATAAATCAAAAATACCGAGAAAAAAAACATGTTGATAAGAATTCTGATGAAGTCATTACAAAACATCAAAAGATGATTGGAAATAGATATAAAAAAAATTATGATTTGTTTGTTCCTGAAAATATTTTATCGCCTAGACGTCGTAGAGAATTGCGAATTCTAATTTGTTTAAATTCTAAGAATAGACATAGAAAGGCATCTTTTTGTAATGGGAATGAGGTAAACAGTCAAGTTGTGGATAAAAGCAAAAAATATAAAAAAAAACTTATAAAATTAAAGCTATTTCTTTGGCCCAATTATCGATTAGAAGATTTAGCTTGTATGAATCGTTATTGGTTTAATACCAATAATGGCAGTTGTTTCAGTATGGTAAGGATACATATGTATCCGCGATTGAAAATTCATTAATAGTACATTTTTCCTATATTTCCCATACCATATCTGGTCTATGACGACAAAGAGATGCACGCATACATTGTCTTACATTCCATTCTGATACATGATACTAATTCAATGACATATCAATTAGATCTAGAATGAACAAAATTTTCTTATTTTAGGTCTAAACTTTTATCTTTTGTGAGTGAAGAAACCAACCATACTTTTGTATCCCCTTTCAAATCCAATTTTAAAATGAAAATAGGATTGAGTAAGTTTTATTAATTAAAAAAATTAGTAAATTAATTAAAAAAATTAGTAAAAAAATTAGAAATTAATAACGAAATAAAAATTTTTGTATATACCAAATAAAAATTAGGGGCATTATTATTACTGATCAATAAAGATATCTATCAATAAAAAATATCTTAAAATAAAAAGAGGGGGGGAGAGAAGATTTCAGTTTATGGTAAAAAATTCATTCATCTCAGTTATTTCACAAGAAGAAAAAGACGAAAACAGAGGATCTGTTGAATTTCAAATAGTTAGTTTCACCAATAGGATACGAAGACTTACTTCACATTTACAATTACACAAAAAAGACTATTTATCTCAGAGAGGTTTACGTAAAATTCTGGGAAAACGCCAACGATTACTGTCTTATTTGTCAAAGAAAAATAGAATATGTTATAAAGAATTAATTAATCGGTTGGATATTCGGGAGTCAAAAACTCGTTAATTTTATTTTTATAAAGGCATTTTGAATTATTTGATTTATTAGATCTTGAATTTTAATGAACTTTTTTTCGTTTTCAGCAATTCATGAAAGAATGAATCGAGGAAAAACCTATGAATATACCGGCTACAAGAAAAGACCTCATGATAGTCAATATGGGCCCCCACCACCCATCAATGCATGGTGTTCTTCGACTCATCATTACTCTAGATGGTGAAGATGTTATTGACTGTGAACCAATATTGGGTTATTTACACCGAGGAATGGAAAAAATTGCGGAAAATCGAACAATTATACAATATTTGCCTTATGTAACACGGTGGGATTATTTAGCTACTATGTTCACAGAAGCAATAACTGTAAACGGACCGGAACAGTTGGGAAATATTCAAGTACCTAAAAGAGCCAGCTATATCAGAATAATTATGTTGGAGTTGAGTCGTATAGCTTCTCATCTGTTATGGCTCGGTCCTTTTATGGCGGATATTGGTGCACAAACTCCCTTTTTCTATATTTTCAGAGAAAGAGAATTAGTATATGATCTATTCGAAGCTGCCACCGGTATGAGAATGATGCATAATTATTTTCGTATCGGAGGAGTAGCGGCCGATCTACCTCATGGCTGGATAGATAAATGTTTGGATTTCTGCGATTATTTTTTAACAAGAGTTGCTGAATATCAAAAACTTATTACACGAAATCCTATTTTTTTAGAACGAGTCGAGGGAGTCGGCATTATTGGTAGAGAGGAAGTAATAAATTGGGGTTTATCGGGACCAATGCTGCGAGCTTCCGGAATACAATGGGATCTTCGTAAAGTTGATCATTATGAATGTTACGACGAATTTGATTGGGAAGTACAGTGGCAAAAAGAAGGAGATTCATTGGCTCGTTATCTAGTCCGAATTGGTGAAATGATAGAATCCGTAAAAATTATTCAACAGGCCCTGGAAGGAATTCCAGGGGGACCCTATGAGAATTTAGAAATACGATACTTTGATAGAGAAAGGAATCCGGAATGGAATGATTTTGAATATCGATTTATTAGTAAAAAGCCGTCTCCTACATTTGAATTGCCGAAACAAGAACTTTATGTGAGAGTAGAAGCCCCAAAGGGAGAATTGGGAATTTTTCTCATAGGGGATCAAAGTGGTTTTCCTTGGAGATGGAAAATCCGCCCGCCGGGTTTTATCAATTTGCAAATTCTTCCGCGGTTAGTTAAAAGAATGAAATTGGCTGATATTATGACGATACTAGGTAGTATAGATATCATTATGGGAGAAGTTGATCGTTGAAATGATAATTGATACACCGGAAGTACAAGATATCGATTCTTTTTCTAGATTAGAATTTTTTAAAGAGGTTTATGGAATTCTATGGGTTCTTGTTCCTATTTTGACTCTTGTAGTGGGAATCACAATAGGCGTACTGGTAATTGTATGGTTAGAAAGAGAAATATCGGCAGGGATACAACAACGTATTGGACCTGAATACGCCGGCCCTTTGGGAGTTCTTCAAGCTCTAGCAGATGGGACAAAACTACTTTTCAAAGAAAATCTTTTTCCATCTAGGGGGGATACTCGTTTATTCAGTATCGGGCCATCCATAGCAGTCATATCAATTTTAGTAAGCTATTCAGTAGTTCCTTTTGGATATCACCTTGTTTTAGCGGATCTCAATATCGGTGTTTTTTTATGGATTGCCATTTCCAGTATTGCTCCAATTGGACTTCTTATGTCGGGATACGGGTCAAATAATAAATATTCCTTTTTAGGCGGTCTACGAGCTGCTGCTCAATCGATTAGTTATGAAATACCATTAACTTTATGTGTGTTATCAATATCTCTACGTGCGATTCGTTGATACATAGACATAAACTTTTCTCTATTCCTTCCTTTCAAGGAAAGGGTTGGAATGGATTGAGTAGATATCTTAATTTTTTTTTTATTCATTATTCGGGTTGATGAACTAAATCAAATAGTTATATGAGTGAAAGAAAACAGCTTATATATAAATTCGCAGTAAAAAGATTGATTCTCATTTTCTATGTATAAGAGTTAGAGAGTTAAGCGGAAATAAACATAAACAGAAGAGACCGTTTCCCCCAAGATTGGTTGATTAGTCATCCTGACTTGAAGCGGGTTCAAAAGATCAACCGTATTGAGTTTTCACTATCATTTTTATGTATTAGCATAACGGGGGATTGAGCAAAAACGAGTGGATGGTTAGAAACACGAACATATGTAAAGGATTAGTAATGGAGATTATGTAAATTCTCCAAAAGGACATTTTTACATAATATACAAACAAAGAATACTAATTGGGGCTTTAAGTTGGTAGAAATGATCAGGCAGTACTCCCCATGACACGATTCCAATCCAGAGTATACTCCTATCCACCGATTTAATAAATAACTATTCGAAACGAAATAATCCTTTACTTTATTTTGAAAGCCCTCTTTTTCTCAGAAATAGAAAGAAGAATAGGAACGAAAAAAAAAAAAAAACAAAGAAAGATATACTTTATTTATTCTTTGTTACTTTTATTATTTCCCATATACATATTAATAGATATATAATTTGTGTCATAATTCATTAATTAATATAGAATTTTTTTTTCGTACGTGAAACCAACGGGTTATTGATATTTTTACAAGAAGTATTTTATTGAACAGTTAAGTTATTACTGAACAAAGAAGAATTGAAATTATTAAATTAAAGAAAGGATGAGATCAATTCAGAAGTACTTTTTTTATTTTATTTTGAATTAAAATAATTATAACAGACAGAATTCAATTGGTCTAATTTGGGACCGGCCGATAGTTATCCATCCTACAAACATATCAAGATTCAAAAAAGAATACTGACGCGGTCCCTATATTTATTTCTGGCCTTCAAGGAGCCGTATGAGGTGAAAATCTCATGTACGGTTCTGTAATAGCGATGGTAACAGTGATGGTATCACCGACTATAATTATCTAACAGTTCAAGTACAATTGATATTGTTGAGGCGCAATCAAAATATGGTTTTTGGGGATGGAATTTGTGGCGTCAGCCTATAGGGTTTATCATTTTTATTATTTCTTCCCTAGCAGAATGTGAGAGATTACCCTTTGATTTACCAGAAGCAGAAGAAGAGTTAGTAGCAGGTTATCAAACCGAATACTCGGGTATAAAATTTGGGTTATTTTATGTTGCTTCCTATCTAAACCTATTGGTTTCTTCATTATTTGTAACAGTTCTTTACTTGGGAGGTTGGAATATATCTATTCCGGACATATATGTTTCTGAGCTTTTTGAAATAAATAAAACATGTGGAGTTTTTGGAGCGATAATTGGTATCTTTATTACATTAGCTAAAACTTATTTGTTCTTGTTCATTCCTATCACAACAAGATGGACTTTACCGAGGCTAAGAATGGACCAACTATTGAATCTTGGATGGAAATTTCTTTTACCTATTTCTCTCGGTAATCTATTATTAACAACTTCTTTCCAACTCTTTTCACTGTAAAGTAACATTCTATATTCACAACGTGTCTCAAACAAGAGAAATAAACAAACATAAAACTATTCATATATATATTAACGATATGTTCTCTATGGTAACTGGGTTCATGAATTATGGTCAACAAACAGTACGAGCTGCAAGGTACATTGGTCAAAGTTTCATGATTACTTTATCCCACGCAAATCGTTTACCCGTAACTATTCAATATCCTTATGAAAAATCAATCACCGCGGAGCGTTTCCGCGGTCGAATCCATTTTGAATTTGATAAATGTATTGCTTGTGAAGTATGCGTTCGTGTATGTCCTATAGATCTACCCGTTGTTGATTGGAAATTGGAAACTGATATTCGCAAGAAACGGCTGCTTAATTACAGTATTGATTTCGGAGTCTGTATATTTTGTGGTAATTGCGTTGAGTATTGTCCAACGAATTGTTTATCAATGACTGAAGAATATGAACTTTCTACTTATGATCGTCACGAATTGAATTATAATCAAATTGCTTTGGGTCGTTTACCAATGTCAGTAATTGACGATTATACAATTCGAACAATTTTGAATTCGCCTCAAATAAAAAAGTAAATCTCTTATTAACGAATAATTTATAATTACTTTACTAATAACTAATATAGAAGGAATTTAGGTTTCTTTCGTGTTGTTTGGTCAATAACTACAAATACCAACTATTGATTGGTTGGTAAGAAACGCGTCTTAATTTGGATTGAAAATCCATTAATTAATATATCCATAATTGTTTTAAAATATATATCCATAATTGTTTTAAAATATATCGTTTAGAATTTTAGAACGACTCTTTCAGATAAAGAATGAAATTAGTCCAATAATAGTACTCACATTTATTCATATCCCTTAGTATTTATTTACTTAGGATTAAATTAGGAATTGCTCAAAAATCATAAAAAAAAAATTTTCTGGTCGGGTCTCAATAAGGTCATGAAAAAAATTTCTATTTATTTATCTCTTATTTTACATATAATGGATTTGCCCGGACCAATACATGATTTTCTTTTAGTCTTTCTGGGATCGGTTCTTATACTAGGAGGTATGGGGGTGGTATTATTTACCAACCCCATTTATTCTGCCTTTTCATTGGGACTGGTTCTTGTTTGTATATCCTTATTCTATATTCTATTAAACTCTTATTTTGTAGCTGCTGCACAACTCCTTATTTACGTGGGAGCTATAAATGTTTTAATCGTATTTGCTGTGATGTTCATGAATGGTTCAGAATATTACAAAGATTTGAATCTTTGGACCATTGGGGATGTGGTTACTTTGCCAGTTTGTACAAGTATTTTTGTTTTACTCATGATTATTATTACGGATACGTCATGGTACGGAATTATTTGGACTACAAGATCAAATCAGATTATAGAGCAAGATTTGATAAGTAATAGTCAACAAATTGGAATTCATTTATCAACAGATTTTTTTCTTCCATTTGAATTCGTTTCGATAATTCTTTTAGCCGCTTTGATAGGTGCAATTGCCGTGGCGCGACAGTAAAAAATTTATAGAATTAGCAATGCAAATGCACATTAAACTCTGTTCGGTTTTATTACATTCCATTTATTTCCCTTTAATTAAAGATTGTTTATGTCTAAAATAGAAATTATTCAATCTATTCTATTAACAATAGAAAATCTGCCTTTGTTCCGTACTTTTTTTTATTCTAGTCAATTGAATCTGTTGAATTGTTGTTCAGTTCATATTGAAATGAATCGAAATTGATAAGGAGTTGGTCAATGATGCTCGAACATGTACTTGTTTTGAGTGCCTACTTATTTTCTATCGGTATCTATGGATTGATCACGAGCCGGAATATGGTTAGAGCCCTTATGTGTCTTGAACTTATACTGAATGCGGTTAATATGAATTTCGTAACATTTTCTGATTTTTTTGATAGTCGCCAATTAAAAGGAAATATTTTCTCAATTTTTGTTATAGCTATTGCAGCCGCTGAAGCAGCTATTGGCCCGGCTATTGTTTCATCAATTTATCGTAACAGAAAATCAACTCGTATCAATCAATCGAATTTGTTGAATAAGTAGTATTAATCATATAAATTCTAATATTCATAAATTAGAATTACCATGACCATACATTACGTAATAATACATGTTTTCAAAAATGTAAGAAATTAAAGTATCTTGGCTCTATCGCATGAGTCAATCCAGAAGTAGATTGATTAGAAAAATTATGATAAATTATTGATTCATCTGGTGTCTAAATATATGATTCATTTACAAGTTTACTAGATCGAAACTTTCTGACATTCAAAAATTTATAGATCCAAATGTCACATTCAGTAAAGATTTATGATACGTGTATAGGGTGTACTCAATGCGTGCGCGCCTGCCCAACGGATGTATTAGAAATGATACCTTGGGACGGGTGTAAAGCTAAGCAAATTGCTTCTGCTCCAAGAACAGAGGACTGTGTCGGTTGTAAGAGATGTGAATCCGCCTGTCCGACAGATTTCTTGAGTGTTCGAGTTTATTTATGGCATGAAACAACTCGAAGTATGGGTCTGGCTTATTAATACGTTCCAGAAAACCCTACTTGAATACATTTGATTTTTTTACCTTTACCGACAAAAACCCGCGCTCAAAAATTATTTATTTTGAGCACGGGTTTTTCTGGTCCAAGTTTATCTTGTTTTTACCATGAATAATTTTCCTTGGTTAACGCTAGTTGTAGTTTTGCCAATATTCGCGGGTTCCTTAATTTTCTTTCTCCCTCATAGAGGAAATAAGATAATTCGGTGGTATACCATAGGTATATGCATAATGGAACTCCTTCTAACAACCTATGCATTCGGTTATCGTTTCCAATTGGATGATCCATTAATGCAACTGACAGAGGATTATAAATGGATCGATTTTTTTTATTTTTACTGGAGATTGGGAATAGATGGAATTTCTATAGGACCCATTTTACTGACAGGATTTATCACAACTTTAGCTACTTTAGCGGCTCGGCCGATTACTCGAGATTCCCGACTATTCCATTTTCTGATGTTAGCAATGTATAGCGGTCAAATAGGACCATTTTCTTCTCGAGACCTTTTACTTTTTTTCATCATGTGGGAGTTAGAATTAATTCCAGTTTATCTACTTCTATCCATGTGGGGGGGAAAGAAACGTTTGTATTCAGCTACAAAATTTATTTTGTACACTGCAGGAAGTTCTGTTTTTTTATTAATGGGAGTTTTGGGTATTGGTTTATATGGTTCCAATGAACCAACATTAAATTTTGAAACATCAGCTAATCAATCGTATCCTGTAGCACTGGAAATAATATTCTATATTGGATTTCTTATTGCTTTTGCTGTCAAATCACCGATCATACCCTTACATACATGGTTACCAGACACCCATGGAGAGGCACATTACAGTACTTGTATGCTTTTAGCCGGAATCTTATTAAAAATGGGAGCGTATGGATTGGTTCGGATCAATATGGAATTATTACCCCACGCCCATTCTATATTCTCTCCCTGGTTGATTATAGTAGGCACAATTCAAATAATCTATGCAGCTTCAACATCTCCCGGTCAGCGTAATTTAAAAAAAAGAATAGCCTACTCTTCTGTATCTCATATGGGTTTCATAATTATAGGAATTGGTTCTATAAGCGATACAGGACTCAACGGAGCCATTTTACAAATAATCTCTCACGGATTTATTGGCGCTGCGCTTTTTTTCTTGGCCGGAACGAGTTATGATAGAATACGTCTTGTTTATCTCGACGAAATGGGCGGAATGGCTATCGCAATTCCAAAAATATTCACGACTTTCAGTATCTTATCAATGGCTTCTCTTGCATTACCGGGCATGAGCGGTTTTGTTGCCGAATTGTTAGTTTTTTTTGGAATACTTACTAGTCAAAAATATCTTTTAATGACAAAAATATTAATTACTTTTGTAATGGCAATTGGAATGATATTAACTCCTATTTATTCATTATCTATGTTACGCCAGATGTTCTATGGATACAAGCTTTTTAATGCCCCAAACTCTTATTTTTTTGATTCTGGACCGCGAGAATTATTTGTTTCGATCTCTATCCTTTTACCTGTAATAGGTATTGGTGTTTATCCCGATTTCGTTTTATCATTATCAGTTGACAAGGTCGAAGCTATTATATCCAATTTTTTTTTTCGATAGTTTTTGTGAGTAAACCAAAAAATGAAACTGAAATCCCATGATTTTAAAAATGGTTGATTGTACAATCAAAAAATGAGTCTTTTATATTCTTTTAAGTAAAATAAAAAAATTGGAATTCTATTATAACTAGATATCTTTTGAATTTGTGAGAACCATTTGAATCAAGTAATGGAAATGATTCAAATGGTTCTTGATTGTTTACATGAAGTTTTCGTATATATACCTGTATGCCGTCCTATGTTTATATTCGTCAAGTCTTTTATTCAATTAGATGTTAATGTAAATGAACCATAACTATGCAACCCTATTCCTAATAGATTAACCCCAAAATAGCATATCCAAATTATAAGAAAGCCCATTGAGGCCACAATTGCAGAATTTACACTTTCAAAATTTTTATTTGTTCTAATATGTAAATAAATAGCGAATATGGTCCAAGTAATAAATGCCCAAGTCTCCTTTGGATCCCAATTCCAATATGATCCCCATGCTTCATTAGCCCATACTGCTCCCGAAAGAATACCTACGGTTAAAAGGATAAACCCTAGACTAATAATACGATAACTCCAACGATCCAATTGTTGAATCAATTGATACCTGTAATAATTTTGAGACGAAATAAAAGAAGTGTTTCGTAAGACATTGTTTCTTTCGTTCACGTATTGAATCTCACTAAAGTAAACTGACTCATTTTCGAAATTATTGCTTTTACTAAAAATCCTTATGAATTTTCGAAATGTAATGACTAGAAGAGCTAGTGATAATAATGATCCACACAAAAGAGCTGCATAGCTCAATACCATCATACTTACGTGCATCATTAACCAATGGGATTGGAGAGCGGGTACTAATATCGAGGATTGATGCATTTCAGTTAAAAGACCCGAAGTAGCAAAACCTTGAGTAAAAATAGCACTTGGCGCGGTTATTGCGCTTAAATGGTTTTTATGTTTTTTAAAATACGGAATAATATGAATAAAGGAAAAACTCCACGAAAGAAAAATTAATGATTCATATAAATCACTTAATGGTAAATGCCTCAAATACATCCAACGAGTAACTAATAATCCTGTTATGCAGAAAAAAGTAGCTATCATCCCCTTTTCTGACGAATCATCTAGTCCTACGATTTCATCGACTAATAAAATTATCAAATGAATTGTAATTACAATTGAAACGATCGAAAAGGATATATGAGTTAATATATGCTCTAAAGTTGAAAATATCATAAAAATTATTAAATTAATAAGGGCGTCCCTCAATTATAGGAATTGAAATCGGGAATTGAATTCATTATAGGACTTACTCTTTTAGAAGATGCCATGCCGCCACTCGGACTCGAACCGAGATGCTCTAGCACTGCTTCCTAAGAGCAGCGTGTCTACCGATTTCACCATAGCGGCTTATTCGAAATCATAATAACCTATTTTTATTCAATCGTCGAGCTTGAAGGAGTTAATTCAATCCAATATTTTTTTTTAGGAAACCATTCAAATTAATGAATAAAAACTTGTTTAAAAATTAGGGATTAAAACGTTTTCGTTAACGTTAATAAAATAATATTGATTTTTGTTAATAATATTGATTTTTCTTATTATTATCTTTTTATTTAGTTATTTAGTATTTTAGGATGTCAATTTTATTTAACTGAACTAACAATGTATTTTTTCGTAGGCTATTACTTTATGCTCTCCTAAAACTAAAATGTAACAGTTGTAACTAGATAATTTTTACTTCAATCCCTGGATATAAGTAAAAAAAAATGTTCTGCCTCGTTTGCATTTTTTAATGATTAATTTCTTTTATCATTTATTTTATTAATCTAAAATAAAAACTTCATTTTATCGATTAATAAAAAAATAGAATTTTTATATAACACAATTTCAGCGATACACTCAAAAGATTTATGTAAATATTTGCATAGTTAGGTTGCGTTAGGATTTTTTGTTGTGTAGAGAATTTGCGTTAAGATTTAGCAAACCCATTAAGTTAGGTATTTGGGATGGTCGTATCAATCATATAAAAAAATTTCGTATAGAAATTGTACCGTACTTCAAAATATTTTCTAAATTTTTTAATTAATATATATTATATCTTGATCGATCTTCCAATCGAAACATAGGATCTAAAATAGATCACTCAAAATTGGCGCATTCGTCATATAACTACCTAAAAATGTAAACGGGGCTTTTATTAATTTAATTTAATTGGGTTTGGTTTAAGGAATTTATATAGTGATAATAATTTCGAAAACCCAAAATAATGGTTTAAAAGATTATAAAAAACATTTTAAACTTAATCAATTAGTTTCAACGACCTCTTCTTTATAATATAAAATAAAAAATATAACTAAAAAAAAAAAAAAAAATTCTTTTTATTATTGAGTAAGGGCGATGGGGAAGTGATAATCCCCATCCGGAAAATGATAAAACATACTAAAATGAAAGGCGAAACCTTGCGCTTGCGTTTACCCTTTTTTCAAACAAAAAAGTACCATTCATTTTTAGAATTCAGTAGACAACAGAATTCTTATCTATATCAGAAACGAAAGAAAAATTTGGCTTCAAATTAAAGTAAAACAAATTCAATTTTATATTCTCATAAATTAAAACATTATGAGACTAATTCTTTCTTTATTTATTTTATTTTTAATGTATATTGTTTATATTGTAATTTATCTTATATATTAATATTTATTCTTTTACTATACTATTATGATGTTAATATTAATTATAATTGACAAATATTATTTATCATTTTTATAACTTATAAATCTTACTTATAAATCTTATAAATAAACTATAAACAAAATTATATCACTTTATTAGTTATTAGAACGATTCAGATTATTTATTTGTTACACAAAAAAAACTTTTAGAACTCCCGGTAGAAAGAGATTTCGCTAACGAAAAAGCTTTCAATGCTGCCCTATATCCCTTCCTTTTCCAAATATTTTTACGAATACGTTTTTTTGAAATAGAGGTGCGCTTTTTTGGAACTGCCATTAAAAAGTTATAATAGGTTTTTCGGTTGGATGTGAAAGACATCTATTGTTCAAAATCAATTGTTCTTTACTATTCTCTATCTATTTTTTCTCTAAATTAGACTCCAAAAAAAAAAAGGGGGGGGGTTAAAAATCACATAAAATATTAATAAGAACGATAAGGTACACTATGCCAAATAGATTGAAGTTGATAAAAAAAAAAAAAAGAAAGATTGTCCGTTTCGTTTTCTTTCTATTTTCGTCGTGTTACATTTATACATGTAATAAAAAAATCGAAAAGTTTAATAACCCAATCCTTCTCCCGCTTAATTTAAAAATAAAAAAACTTTAATAATTTTTTCTATTATATTAATTCAATTATATTAATTAATTTAATATTAATTGTTCACGCTCGAAGAAAGAGTCCACAAAATTTTAATTATCAAATGAGACTAGTAGTTAATCTGTTAAAGGATACAAAATACATAATTTAAAGGCATTTTAGTTGCCCCCTTTTTTTTCCGTAAAATTAAAGTGTTGGATATCATAGCATTTCCTACAAATAGCTTTTATTGTAATGGAAGACAAACAATTAGTTACAAAACAAATTGGGTAATGATTCTAAATAACCGAATTACAATAAATAGTTTTAGTTATGGGCTTTATGATTCATATCAAATACTGTTTTTGGGATAATTATTTATCCTTGTTCTATAGATATAAAAAAATTTTTGTAATACGTAATAATTAAAATGAAAATTCTAATTTTCATTTTTTATCTTCATAAAATTTTATTTTAAAATTTGAATTTAATATTAATAATTCAGTATTAATAAAATAAAATACGTATTTATTTTTCACTAGTGACTTATTTATATCATTTGACCAATTAGAACCTCTTGATTTTAAATATTTGAAGTAGTTTGGAAAGATTCAGAATAATTAAGGCTAGAAAATTCTATTTAAGTTTTATTTTATATATCTTAATTTTTTTTTATTAACCGACCCCTTTCAAAAGAAAAGAAATAAGAACCGGTGACTCAGAAACAATTAATTAAGATAAAAATTTTTTTTTTATTTTTTTATGGAATATACATATCAATATTCATGGATTATACCTTTCATTCCACTTCCAGTTCCTATCTTAATTGGAACAGGACTTCTACTTTTTCCAACGGCAACAAAAAATCTTCGCCGTATGTGGGCTTTTCCTAGTGTTTTATTATTAAGTATAGTTATGGTTTTTTCAGCCCTTTTTTCTATTCAGCAAATAAATAATAATTCTGTCTATCAATATGTATGGTCTTGGACCATCAATAATGATTTTTCTTTAGAATTTGGCTGCTTGGTTGATCCACTTACTTCTATTATGTCGATATTAATCACTACTGTTGGAATTATGGTTCTTATTTATAGTGACAATTATATGTCTCATGATCAGGGATATTTGAGATTTTTTGCTTATATGAGTTTTTCCAATACTTCAATGTTGGGATTAGTTACTAGTTCTAATTTGATACAAATTTATATTTTTTGGGAATTAGTTGGAGTGTGTTCTTATCTATTAATAGGTTTTTGGTTCACACGACCCAGTGCCGCGAATGCTTGTCAAAAAGCGTTTGTAACTAATCGTGTCGGGGATTTTGGTTTATTATTAGGAATTTTGGGTTTTTATTGGATAACAGGTAGTTTCGAATTTCGGGATTTGTTTGAAATATTCAATAACTTGGTTTATAATAATGAAGTTAATTTTTTATTTGTTACTTTATGCGCCTTCCTATTATTTGCCGGCGCTGTTGCTAAATCCGCCCAATTTCCCCTTCATGTATGGTTACCTGATGCCATGGAAGGGCCTACCCCCATTTCGGCTCTTATACATGCCGCTACTATGGTAGCAGCAGGAATTTTTCTTGTAGCTCGGCTTCTTCCTCTTTTCATAGTTATACCTTACATTCTAAATCTAATAGCTTTGATAGGTATAATAACATTATTTTTAGGAGCCACTTTAGCTCTTGCTCAAAAAGATATTAAGAAAAGCTTAGCTTATTCTACAATGTCTCAATTGGGTTATATGATGTTAGCTCTAGGTATGGGGTCTTATCGAGCTGCTTTATTTCATTTGATTACTCATGCTTATTCGAAGGCATTGTTGTTCTTAGGATCTGGATCAATTATTCATGCGATGGAAGCTATTGTTGGATATTCTCCAGATAAAAGTCAGAATATGGTTCTTATGGGCGGTTTAAGAAAACATGTACCAATTACAAAAACTTCTTTTTTATTGGGTACACTTTCTCTTTCTGGTATTCCACCCCTTGCTTGTTTTTGGTCCAAAGATGAAATTCTTAATGATAGTTGGTTGTATTCACCTATTTTTGCAATAATAGCTTGGTCCACAGCAGGATTAACTGCATTTTATATGTTTCGGATCTATTTACTTGCTTTTGAAGGACATTTAAACGTTTATTTTCAAACTTATAGTGGCAAAAAAAGCAGTTCGTTCTATTCAATGTCTCTATGGGGTAAAGATAAAGAAGGACCCGAAATTATTAAAAAAAATTTGCGTTTATTATATTTATTAACGACGAAAAACAATGAAAAAACTTATTTTTTAAACACATATCGAATTAATAGTAATGAAAATGTAAGAAGCACGGTGCAGCCTTTTATTAGTATTACTCGTTTTGGCACTAAAAGCACTTTCTCATATCCCCATGAGTCAGACAATACTATGTTATTTCCGATGCTTGTATTAGTTTTATTTACGTTGTTCGTTGGAGTCATAGGAATTCCTTTCTTCAATCAGGAAGGAATAGATTTGGATATATTATCCAAATTGTTAAGTTCATCCATAAATCTTTTACATCAAAATAAAAAGAATTCGGTGGATTGGTATGAATTTATCACAAATGCAATTTTTTCAGTTAGTATA